CCCTGAAGCATAACCTAGAATTAGATCTTCATTATCTAAACGGACCCGGAACATACCGTTGGGAAGTGATTCAGTAATTAAACCTTCATGAATCAATTTTTGTTCTTTCATTCCAGGTAACCCCCTTGAAGTATCAACTAATGAAGGAAGAGGTATATAACTCACTTTTCCTCTCTATTTCACAAATGGGAAGTTAGAGATAAAATTAGGATACCAGAGGAGGAGGATCACCATATATAACACAAAATTTCTCCTCCAATTCTTTCTAGTCGAGCTTCTCGATCTGTCATTATACCTCGAGAAGTAGAAAGAATTACAATTCCCATTCCACCTAAAATCTTAGGAATTCGTTGATAGTTGGAATAAATTCGTAAACCGGGTCGGCTGATACACTTTAAAACGGTTCTATATATTCCTTTCCTAGTCTTTCTATGTCGCAGGGTTGAAACCAAGAAATATTTCTTATTTTCCTGATGTTTCCGAACATTTTCAATAAAACCTTCTCGTAGAAGTATTTTAACAATGTTTTCGGTGATATTAGTAGATGCTATTCGAACCGTTCCTTTTTTATTCATGTCAGCATTTCTTATAGAAGTTATTATATCGGCAATAGTGTCCCTACCCATAACGAACTATAATTTTTTGTGCCTCCTAATTTTGATATAATCAACATGTTTCCTTTTTTCTTTGTTTTTTTTTTTTTTTTGAATTATTAAATTTTAAAAAGTATATGCGTGAGACACAATCTATTAATTTGATCTATTTCAGATAGCCTACTATATCATAGTGTCATCTACTAGTATTTATAATACCTCGGGAGCTAATGAAACTATTTTAGTAAAATTCAACTGTCTCAATTCCCGAGCGATTGCACCAAAAACTCGAGTTCCTTTTGGATTTCCTTCTTGATCAATGACGACCGCTGCATTGTCATCATATCGTATTATCATACCGTTGTCACGTTTGAGTTCTTTACATGTACGTACAATTACAGCTCTAATGACTTCTGATCTTTCTAGAGGCATATTTGGCACTGCTTCTTTGATTACAGCAACAATAACGTCACCAATATGAGCATATCGGTGATTACCAGCTCCTATGATTCGAATACACATCAATTCTCGAGCTCCGCTGTTATCCGCTACATTCAAAAGGGTCTGAGGTTGAATCATATATTTTTTATTTGAATCTCTTATTTCAATGCAAAGGATGAAGGAAAAAAAGAAATATTGTCCGTCCAGAAAAAAATAAACCTGCGGTTGTTTTTTCATCCTCAATATCCCTTTTGTTTAGTTCTACATCCCTATCGTGAAATAACAAATTGAGTTCGTATAGGCATTTTGCACGCAGCTATTGAAATAGCTGCTCTGGCTACAGTTTCTGATACTCCGCCCATTTCATAAAGTATTCGACCCGGTTTAACAACAGATACCCAATATTCGGGGGATCCCTTTCCCGAACCCATACGCGTTTCGGTAGGTCTTACTGTAACAGGTTTGTCGGGAAATATACGTACCCATATTTTTCCACCACGACGCGCATATCGTGTCATTGCTCTCCGCCCCGCTTCTATCTGTCTAGCTGTGATCCAAGCGGGTTCAAGTGCCTGAAGAGCGTATCCGCCGAAACAAATATGATTGCCTCGACAAGATATTCCCTTCATTCTTCCTCTATGTTGTTTACGAAATCTGGTTCTTTTGGGGTTATAGTTGATGGTTGTTTCTTAATTCCATCTCTATTGCAGAACCGGACATGAGAGTTTCTTCTCATCCAGCTCCTCGCGAATGAAACGATTCAATAATATTAAATATTACAGATACACATGTATAATTATAATTCAATAATATTACAGATACACATGTATAATTATAATAATTATTTATAATTATTATTATAAATAATAATATAAGTTAATTATTTATAATTATTATTATAAATAATAATATAAGTAATTATGAGTTAATAATATAAGTAATTATAAGTAATGAATGGCATTTATTGATATTTAATTTGTTACAAAGGAAGATGTATATACAAAATATACAGCTGGACGTGTATATTATTAGATATAGAAAATATAAAAAATGCTTCTTTTTTTAGAATATAACGTATAATATAATGAATCCTTATTTTTACCTCTATCGAATCGGGCCAAAAATTGTAATCCAATAAATAAATAAAGGTTTCGCGGGCGAATATTGACTCTTTCATTCGTAAGGTCAATTCATGATACCTCTCAGAATAAATCAATTTTTTCTTGGTTCGTTCCGCCATCCCACCCAATGAATTATTAGGATTCGTTTTCAATAGAATCCTATGCAGTCACAGGTTTCGTCGTTCCCATAGCTTCTCCATTAATGGTTAGGCCTGAACTCTGCAATGGAGCTTCCGGCAAAATTCGTTCCCGAGTCAATCTCCTCAGTTTTTATTAACCCGAGGCTCTTTATTCTTTTTTTTTTTTCTTTTTTTATATTTATTTATATTTCATTTATATATTTAT